GGGAAGAAGTGGACTCTAGAAGTACTACTAATTGAGTTGAGGAATTAAACTCTATTAATTGTTTTATAGATCGTTCTGCAAATCCCTTTTTACTTTTTAATTCAAATAAAAATATCTTCATTTCGAAATTCCAGTGGATTCTAGTGGAATAAGGTATTATATGAATAATACTCTTCCAATCAAACAAATATTTCAATGATTCCCATCTTTGTATTTCGAAAGGAAAAGGGATACAGATGATACGAAATTTATTCCAACCTAATTCTTCCTAAATTTTCTATTCTATTTCAACAAATGGGCTCTTATCCGAATTATAGATGGACAATGAGGAAGAACGGACCCCTTTTATTTTTTATTTATTTTCCTTTTTTCAATTATTTTTCAAGGAGGAAGTCGTTCTGTTAAGTGTATACGCCCTTTCTATGATAAACAAAATAGATATAGATATAGTGGTTGTCTAACAAAATACTATGCATAATAAGATCTTGTCTTGGGCGAGTCACATATTGCGTATTTATCGCCTGTTTTATTATTTTCGAAATTTGATTTATGCTTTATCGACTCATTTCATATCATGGTTCAAGCGTTAAAAATCTGTGAGGTTTACTACTCCTTTTCGAAATCCGAAGAAGTTCCCATGGAACTCTTGTCAATGGCTCGATCAATTCCTTTTTAGGAATGCTAAAAAAAAGATTACGTTATTTTATTAATATATGCCCATACCATTTTCCTTCATTGATTTGATTCTTGCGATGGATATTGGGATTCATATTGGAAAGAATAATAAATCTAGGAATTAGAACCATAACCATAAGAGTAAGAGTTCCCTTTCGATTATTTCAGATTGATCGGAATAAATAAATGTAGCAAAGAAATAGAATTGGGTGCTATGTACATTCCACATATGGACATATATGAAGATAATATTGTAGATTGATCTATATTAAGCCTCTATCTTTATTATAGAGTACAACTTTATACACTACAATAACACTAATAGATAGTATGGTAGAAAGAAATATACGAATATTTCTTTCTACCAATACTATTGGATCTCATAGAATACTGCCAATTCTAGTCCACTCATTTCATTTAAGACAATAAATTGGAATCCTTTTCATTTTTTTTTCTTCAATCATTGATAAGAACTCAGAAGTCAAGTTTCATTCAAATTAATTAATTATTTTGACTGACAGTTTTTACGTAAATGATAAGTAGAAAAGCAGTAGGAACTAGAATAAACAGTGCAGTAGCAATAAATGCGAGAATATTTACTTCCATAATCTCATCGTTTTTTTACTTCGCAATAACTCGGGATTTAATCCCATAGAGATGATAAATCTTTCGCCTGTAAATTCAATGGATGAATTACCTCTCGATGCGATGATGTTGATTCTATTCAATATCATGAATAACAATATCTGAGCTATTAAATCAATTCATCGTCGAGAATTGAATAGTATAACATAGACAGATCTTTTATCCATACCGAATCCAAAATTGGATTCCTGATCCAATCAAGAATTCTTTTATTTCTCATTCTTTTCTGTTCTTTCTTTTCTATAACTTACCCTACGTCTTCCTTGTACAATCATCTGATGAAGTATCATCAGACCACCTCCCCACTTCCATTAGTCATAAACCCAAACAAACAATAGAAGTGAAATGGAAAAAGAAAAGCGAGAGATGAATTGATGTATTTATTGGATCCGTCGGGACTGACGGGGCTCGAACCCGCAGCTTCCGCCTTGACAGGGCGGTGCTCTGACCAATTGAACTACAATCCCAGGGAAATAAGGGATATAGCAGAAAATTTGATTTTTTTTTTATTCCTCCGTATCAGGTATTTCTGAAGTACAAGGGGGTTATATCATCTCATGGTAGATTGGCGAATTATTGGGCCGAGCTGGATTTGAACCAGCGTAGACATATTGCCAACGAATTTACAGTCCGTCCCCATTAACCGCTCGGGCATCGACCCAGGAAGAATCCATTTTAGGCTTATTGGTAATCCATGATCAACTTCCTTTCGTAGTACCCTACCCCCAGGGGAAGTCGAATCCCCGCTGCCTCCTTGAAAGAGAGATGTCCTGAACCACTAGACGATGGGGGCATACTTGCCCGACCGCCCTCATACTATGATCATAGTATGAACAGTTTTTTGAAATTGTCAATATAATGGAATGATATGATTAGATCCGAGGGATCTTTCTGTTTTTCACGATTTCAGAGAATTTTTGGATTCGTCATTCATGAATCATTCATTCTAATCGCTATTCTCTATATAAATCTATTATAGTTATAGAAATCGATATTCTATTAAATACAAATAATATGACAGATAGCATTCGTTCGGGTAGTGATTTGTCCTTCAGAAAAGAGAAAAGGGGGTTAAATTCCGTTTCTTCCGCTTTTGTTCATTGATTCAGTCATTGTTAAAATGAGATATGCCTATCTCTATCTTACACTAAGCTAGGACATTAACAAAGGACAAATCTGG